ATAATAGGTACTGTAGCAGGTATTGTCTTGATTGGTTTAGTTGGTATTTTCTTTTATGGTTCATATTCCGGATTGGGATCATCCCTGTAATAATAGGATGAATTAAGTTTTCGAAATGAAAGCATAAGAACTCAACGGGGATCCACTCTTTCTTTGATGAATTCGAGGGGGTCCCGTTGAGTTCTTCCTAATCAGAATCTTTTTGTAAGGGATTCAATAGATAACTTTTTTGTATGTTTCAAAAAACTCCATTTTTTTAGACTGTTTTTGAAAAATGAACTTCATTAATTCGTTCAAAACATTTTTTTATTTTGGATAATATCTGTCGATACTTTTGCTTTAAAGTTGAACGAAAAGTAAAAGAAAGAAGAAATCACTTGATTTAATTCTTCTGGGTGGCGCAATAATATTGTATTCTACGAATTTTATTTTGTAAGAATTATTAATTATATAATATATATATTTTATAGGGGTCAAATATTCTGTAGAACTGAACCTTTTTGATACTATACTAACGGAATCTTACTCTAAATATATTTTATTCTGTAATAATTATAGAATTATGATTTAATTTTTTTTTTTACGTTAATTAAGGAAGTTTATTTAGTGAATTAAATTCGCGCTCTTTTTTGTTTGTCCATTACTTCACTACGTATCTATTTCGATATAAACAATAAGGAATGGGACTCTAGGAAAAGACAAATTATCCATCCTAGAATCCTGTTTTCCCTATTTCTACTTTCCTTAATATAATATTCTCTGCCTATTTTTTTTTAGGTTTAGTATCGAGTGGAATTTAATTCTATTACAATAGAAAAGGATTAATATATTTCTATTCTAGCGCATTGAAATGTGAAAACAGCGACATAATCATATGTTCGAATTAATTGTCGAGTTGAAAAAAAAGAACCAAAGTAAAATACTCTTCTTCACAATATACATACTATGACTGACTAGTTCTACGGTACAAGGAATTCTTTAAATAGAGGAGAAAAAAACTAGAAAGACCAAAAGGTCTTTCCATAATTTATCCACAAAAATTTAGTTCTTTATTACCAGCTTAATATGTTGATAAATCCACATACCTAAAAATTCATTTCGGACAATTGAACCTTTTCAAATTGTTTCTTTTTAAGAACCAAAAAGATTTGTGCCAAAATAATAGATGCGAAGAAGAACAAGAGACCTTGTACACGTAACGGATCTTGAAGCACTATTTCTGCATCCCCCTGACCAAATCCACCCACATTAGGATTACTCGTTAATGGTTGATCAAGTTTGATAGATTCACCCTCTGAAACAAGAAGTTCTGGTCCTGGAGGTATAATATCAATCACTTCACGTCCATCCGATGCATCCACTATCGTTATTTCGTATCCACCTTTTTCTTTTCGTAAAATTTTATTTACTATACCTGTTGCTGTAGCATTATAAACATTATTATTACTCTTGCTCCCGTCGGGATAAATCTGACCCCTTCCCCTATTCCCGCCTACGTATATAGGATATTTTAAGAAGTGAACATCTCTCTTAGTAGCGGGATCTGGAGAAAGAATAGGAAAGGTAATTTCACTATATTTCTTCCCAGGAACAGGGCCTACCACAAGAATATTTTTTTTTGTGGGACGATAGCTTTGAAAAGACAAATTACCTATCTTTTCTTTAATCTCGGGCGAAATACGATCAGGAGGGGCCAATTCAAAACCCTCTGGTAAAATAAGAACAGCACCTACATTCAAAGCCCCTTTTTTACCATTAGCAAGAACTTGTTTAACTTGCATATCATAAGGAATTCGAACAACTGCTTCAAATACAGTATCGGGAAGTACCGCTTGTGGAACCTCAATATCTACAGGCTTATTAGCTAAATGGCAATTAGCACATACAATCCGCCCGGTAGCTTCTCTCGGATTTTCATAACCCTGTTGAGCAAAAATGGGATATGCATTTGAAATGGGTGCTCGAGTTATTATATATATCATGAGCAATACGGAAATGGATCGGGTAATCTCTTGCTTTATCCAAGAAAAAGCATTTCTAGTTTGCATGGTCCAATCATTCATCCTGAAAATTTCTACAATAAGATTAGGTAGGTTACTGGCATAGTTCCCTATCCATTATTCTGCTATTTACTCAAATTATTTTCCTAGAATATAGGAAGAATACGAGTAGAACGAAAAAGAATAAGTCAATTTTTTAATGTTAAGCTTTTAGATACAAAAAAACAAATTTTATAATTGGATCAGTGGATCGTTTTTTCAGTCATTCATTGAATGATAAATCACTACAAGTGACGGAGATACACGATTTAAATAACGGAAAATCCAGTATTTTAAAATTGTATCTAAAATGACTGGAAAAGTGGAAACAAGACCAGATATAATTTGATCATTCTGAGTAAATCCAAAATCTTTATAGACAGACCCAATCATTAGTTCCCAACCATGAGTTGAATGGAATCCTATACATAAATCAGTTAATAAAAGGATAGAAAAAGCTTTTATTGTATCACTTAAGTTATATAGAAATTCTTGAACCCAAGAGTTAAGAATAATGAGTTCTTGATTACCCCTAATAGAATAACCACTTAGAATAAGGAAACATATTATATTTGTACAGAAATGCAAAATCGTATGGATACGGTCTTGGTTGTTCGTCTCGATCAATTGGATGGTTTCTTTGTAGATTTCCATACGAAGATTTTGTAAATGTGTTTCCGGGTATTCCTTTAGCATTTCATCCAAGAGGAACAGTTCCTCGAACTCTATAAATTTCTTTAAAATCGTTTTTTCTTGAATAATATTCAAGAAAATTTCGGATTGTTTCGTATTCCACCAATTAGTAATCCAAGATTCCAGACTTTTCTTAAATGTAAAAGAGATGCACCAGGGCAAAAAGACTATAGATGTAAGACATAGAAGGGGAATGAATGCTTTCTTTTTTGCCATTTTTCCTCTTTAATGAACTCAGTTTCATCTCATTTGTCAACTATAATTTTTCTATCAAGCATAAGTTCTATTACAAGTAAATACAAGTAATAGAGCCTAGCCTATGTATCAATTTCTAATTTTTTTAATATAAATTCGGAAGTTTGTTTTTTCCTTTAATTTGGGAATAAAGAATACAAAATAATACAGAAATCAAAAAATAAATGCTTTCTCTAAGAAAGCTTTTATTTTTTTGATACAATGATTTCCATTGGTAGACTCAAGAATATGGAACGATTTCCATTGGTACACTCAAGAATCTGGACAAGTCCCAAGCTTTTTGTATAACGTTGCGTGGAGTCCTATCATAATAATCATCAACAGGAGTCAAAGGAATGGTCCCTTGTTCTCTTGTTTGCATATAAAGGACACCACTACTAGGTTCTGGGTTAGGGTTAGCTTGTAGTATGAGGGACTGAATATCTTCCATACGAACTCGGAGAAAAATACGACGATATGTTCCAGGAAATCCGTAACGAAAAAAACACACCATTCTATTTTTTTTATCGAAAAAATTATAACCACTCCCCACATTCCAAAAAATTAGAAGCCACCAATGTAAACTTAGAAAGAGACCTGCGATTCCATAGAAAGTCAGGGTGACCCCTTGTGGCAAAAAAGGAACTACAAATTCAGATGAAATGAAAGAGAAAAAATGTCTACCATAATAACTGGAAACTGAAATATATAACACCCCTAATGAACCTAAAAGAGTGAAAGAAGCCCAGAAGAAATTGATTGGTTTTCGGGACCCCGGTACAATGTCAAGCCATGCGTCTTGTGAACGACAACCATGTTTTTCTGATCCCCAACTAATGAATTTTGGAACATTAACCAATAAAGCAGACATTACAATTAAGACAAGGCCCACTAAAAACACATAAACGTTTATCATAAAATGGGTACCTCAATTTCATATTTGTACCTGTTATTTTTTTTTTTATTGTTATATTAATATTTTTGTTGTTATATTAAACTCCTTATCTTATTAAGGTAATATTAAGAGTAGTACTTTTGCCCGTATCTAAAAAATCTTGTTTTTTTGAACATGAAGAAATAAAGAAGCCATTGCAACTGCTGGAAATACTAGGCCCACTAAAGGAACAAAAAGGGAAGGTAAGTTTATCATAAAATGGGGTACCTCAATTTCGTATTTGTACCTGTTATGTTATTTTTTGTTCATTGTTATATTTTTTGTTGATTGTTATATTAATATATATTTTGATTTTTCTTATATTAAAGATAGTCTATAATCACTAGAATTCATATAGACTTATACTAAGTCTATTTTAAAAATTATACTAAGTATATCTAAATGAATAGAGATGAATAGATAGATATAGATATTATATACGGAGTATACATAATTAAGTATATAATATAATAAATCCATAATCAAAGAAAAAAATGAATAAGATTTATTAAGAATCAAAAGGAAAAAATTTAAAAATAATAAATGTTTTATTAAAGATAAGGAGTGTAGAACGAAATAACTGGATTTATTTTGCCCTCTATTTCTACAAGAAACATGTGTATGATAATAAATGTTTTTATTATATTATTCTTTTTTAGTATTTTTCTATTCTTATCTTATTACTTTATTATTTTTCAGTTTGAGTCAAAGGAAAGAAACCATGGAAATGAAATAACTCACTTAAAACCTCTTTTAAAGAATTACGAGGTACGATTGAATCAAATAAGCCCTTTTCGAATAAAAATTCAGCCGATTGTGAACCTTCGGGCACTTCCTTATTCAACGTTTGTTCAATTACTCTTTTACCTGCAAATGCTATGTAAGCATCAGGTTCGGCAATAATGATATCTCCCAACATTCCAAAACTAGCTGTTACCCCACCAGTAGTAGGAGATGTAAGTATCGGTACATAGAATAACTTTTGATTGATTTGATAATTATATAAAGCAGAAGAAATTTTAGCCATTTGCATTAAGCTCAAACTTCCTTCTTGCATACGCGCTCCTCCAGACGCACATACTATAATAAGAGGTAAAAGTTGATTGTTAGCATATTCGATCAACCGAGTTATTTTCTCACCCACTACGGATCCCATACTACCCCCCATAAACTGAAAATCCATAATACCAATTGCTACAGGAATACCATTTAGTTGACCTGTGCCTGTTTGAACCGCCTCCAGTAATCCTGTTCTGTTTTGATAAGAATCAAGACGATTTTTATAAGGTTCGTCTTCCGAATGAAATTCAATGGGATCCACAGAGACCATATCTTCATCCATAGGATTCCAAGTACCTGGATCAATCAAAAGTTCGATTCGATCTGAACTGCTCATTTTCAAATGACATCCACAGTGTTCACAAATATTCATTTTTGATTTCAAAATTTTTTTATAATTTAATCCATAACAATTTTCGCATTCAACCCACAAATGCTTATATTTTTGAGTCTCATCGAGATCATTAGAACTTTCTATTTTAGTAAAATCACTATCATTTGTGATAGTTATTATACTAGTACTCTCGATTTCACTACTATTTTGGACCTTACCACAAATGTCACTATCATCTAAAATGTCACTATCATCTAAAATGTCACTATCATCTAAAATGTAACTATCAATACAGATTTCAGAACGAAGATAACTTTCAATACAACTATTAATGTTATTATTCCAATTAGATTTAGTATCATATCTGTCATTATGATCATTACTCTTAGAGCCATTCTTCAAATAGCTAGAATTTTTATAACTATAGAAAAAACTTTCTGGTTCATTTAAAAAAGAATGATTATTGTCAATCTCCAAAATTTGATTTTCAATAGCAAAATATATGGAATAACTATTCCTATTACTATCCCTAACTAAAAAAGTTTTATCAGATAGGAAATTCCGTATGTTCCTGACATCTACTAAATAATCACCATGGCTATAACTAGAATTCTCACTATTGTTTTTCCAATTATGAATAGTATTATCCATATCAGTTAAAATAGATGGGTCTTCGTTTACACTGTTATTTTCAATAGGACCAAAATTGTCTATTGATTTACTTAAACCACACCTGTATTCTAAACCCCTATTAAACATCATTGAATTGAACCACCATTTTTCCATAGAGCTTTTTTCCTCTATTTACATGAAAATACAATAGATGAATAGTCATTCGATGAAAAATATTTTATTATGGTCCATTTCTTTGACTATCACTAAAAAAATAATATTTAATCTAATAAGTATAGAAATACAATCACTAGGATTAATAACTGATAATAATAATAACGAGCGAGTAAGTATTTAAAAAACCATTTATAACTATTTGTAATCTAAAAATTCGATTGTTATAAAATTAAAATTTTATTTTCAATGATTATATTTTCATTTTTAAAGATCAATAAAAATATATTTTTTTGGTTATAGAAAACAGCACTCCCTGTTAATGACAGGGAAATGCGAAATTAGGTATGAATAGAACAAGAGAGCGGGGGATAAAAGAGAAAAGAGTTCTATAAATCTATTATAGAAGTTATCCACACCCTCTTTATTTTCATTAATTCAATTTCGTTTGTTGATTAGGGCAAAGTTCCATAAAACCACCCGCGAAATTCAAAATAACAGGAATATAAAAATACGTTGTTTATTGGATGAACAAAAAAAAAACACTTTCCGGAGGTTTCTTTCCTCTCTTCGGGATCAAAGACCAATTTCAACGATTCGATAAACGGATCATTGGGATACATATAGATGAACAATATATCCCCTAGAAACGTATAAGAAGTTTTTTTTTATACGGCTCTCAATCAAATTCAAAATTCTGTCTTTAATTATGATGTCAAATAGATCAATCAAATCGGTAAATCAATGGTTTACGTTTTTTTCTTATTCTTTCTGAAAAAATAAAAATAAAAGAATAACTATTTGTATTTGCAACCTCATACCTAAATTTTGATAACTTTAAAATAACTCAAATGAAAAGAGAGCCTTTAAGGTTTTTTTATGGAGCGCTTTATTCTTGCTTTTCTTCTTGCGAATCTAGTGTTTTTCTTCATTCTAATACAATTAATTGTTGAGACAATTTTTAAATAGTATTTACTTGTTCCAAGATCCTTTAAATTATTCGTGAATCATAACATTACTTGGGGGATCTTTAATCGTCTGAAAAATGGAAGCAACATAACCATTTTGTTCGTTTCTTTCAAAAAATAATACAAGACGGGTGATTTCCTCTAATACACTTTTGATCCATTTAGCAATTCAAATAAATTTTTATTTTTTTGAACCTTGCTCGAATTGAATCCTTTCAATTTGTGTATCAAAAATATAGTTACGAAGTTGTTCTAACTTATTGATTTTCAATAACCTCTGATACTTGACCCTGAAAAAGAAATAAACATCATGTACTATTTCTATCATCAATCCTTCTACTGTCCCCTAAACACTGAATTCTAGTGGCACAGAATAAATGATGTCGAGCCAAGAGGATCTCGATTTCTATAGAATCAATTCTATTCGATAAAATGGCGGATGTAAGAATCCGCAGCTACTTTAATCATGTTTTTCGAGTCACACGTTGCTTTTTTTTTTATCACATCGTTTGAAACGATGTTTTAGCAGAACATTCGTTTTTAGTTTCGATTTGGTATGGAATTGATTCCATTTTTAAATGGTGCATAGTCATTCATTCAATTCAATCAATAGATAATATAATAATCTATACTTTCTACTTCTAGGTTTTCTGAATGGACAATTAAATTTCTAAACTAAAGAAGTAAAAATTAAGTCGATATTCTATCAATAAATTGAATATTCTATTTTCATAGTTTGTAAATCTAAAAAATGAATTTCTTTAAGAAAAAGAAAAGGTAATCTTTATTCAGATATACTATTTATATTCAAATCGGTATCGGTATATATCATGAATAGATATGATCTGGGACGGAAGGATTCGAACCTCCGAATAACGGGACCAAAACCCGTTGCCTTACCGCTTGGCCACGCCCCATTTTTGATTCGACACTAATAAATACTATTATGGGTTGTTCGTCAATTCCAGTTCTTAATTTATTCTATAGAATAAATTAAATTGTTACGAGAATTTGGATATGCATAAATATCCAATTAAACTGAATTTATTGATCATTACATAGAATTCAATTAAGATATTGTATGAATATATGATTTCTTCGATTTTGGATTTCAGAATGAAACTGTTTTGAACTTATCCAGTTCAAATGAAAAAGGGATTGGGGGTATGATCTTAGTTGATTCATTTTTTTAGTTTTTTTACTGATTTAGTAATATTCCTATCTATAAATATCAATTCAATAGTTGACTTATTTATATTCCATTATTTTCTATTTTTTCTTTTTCTAGTCTTTTCTATATATATTTATAAATCAAAATTGATTTTTTCTTTTATATTTCATTTTAATATAAGAGTATAATATAATAAATAAAAATGATAATAATAAATCAAATTATATATATAATAAATCATATCATATATATAATAATAACATAATATAAAAAAATACAATAAAAATGAGAATTCAAAAAAAGCAAAAATACAATTTATTTTCTTAAAGAACAACATTTTTGTTATGCTTAATATCTTTAGCTTGGTCTGTATTTGTATTGACTCTGCCCTTTATTCAAGTAGTTTTTTCTTGGCAAAATTACCTGAAGCCTACGCTTTTTTGAATCCAATTGTAGATTTTATGCCAGTAATACCCTTACTCTTTTTTCTCTTAGCTTTTGTTTGGCAAGCTGCTGTAAGTTTTCGATAAGATCTTTAATTTGAATAATGTCCGAAAAAAATTAAGAATTTATTCGAAAATAAAAATGATAACATTTTAAAAGATCAGATAAGTTTTACAGCGTGAATCCTTGATTCCAAATATTGAAATTTTTGGATAGACAATAAAAATCTGGACCATCTCATCATTTCTGTTTTTTCCATTAAAAAATGAAAATTCTATTATTCGATTGGAGTCCACCACCAATACTTAGATCTTGATTGTGGATATGAACAAAATTTTGGTAATATAAAGACTCAACTCTTACTACAAATAAATTTCCTAAGTTTTTTTTGAAATTACTTCATTTCTTATAAACTTAGTATCAAAGGAAACATAATATGAAATAGAAGAGAATCTATTCTCTTTCTCTGTCGTTTTTTTTTTTTTTTTTAATTAATTATCTTGGAGATTTTGTAATGCTTACTCTAAAACTATTTGTTTACACGATAGTCATATTCTTTGTTTCTCTTTTCATCTTCGGATTCCTATCTAATGATCCAGGACGTAATCCTGGACGTGAAGAATAAGAAAATCGTTTTTGTTTTGCTTACTTGTGCTGGATTTTGAAATATATTTTTTTTTTATCTATTTTACATCTTTAACTAGTAAAAAAAATTAAACAAAGAGGGAAGATAAAAAAAAAAAAGAAACTCCATAACTTCAAAAGAAAAAAATACCAAATCATCAATAAACGGAAAGAGAGGGATTCGAACCCTCGGTACAAAAATTCGTACAACGGATTAGCAATCCGCCGCTTTAGTCCACTCAGCCATCTCTCCCCAATTCAAAAAATAGAATTATTATTCTTATGATACATCGCATAAACAAAAAGAACAAAAAGTAGGGCTGGAAAAAAAGCCTTCTTTATATCTTATTTGATATGTTTGATATTGATTGATAGTCATTTGATATATCTTATCTGTCTTTTTTTTTTTTCTATTTATTATATATAAATATATAAATAAAATATATAAATAAAGATAGAATTATTGATTTTATTTTTTAGTTTGTTTTTTTATCCAACCAGAGTCCAGGTAGGTACTGGCATGGCTCTTTTTTCCCATGAATCCATTTTACTGTAATTAGATTTGAAAGAAACTTGTAATTTGTAATTAATTTAAACATGATCAAACAAAAATAAAAATTGATCCTATATCATAGGAATCAATCCGGTAACGTATCTAAAAAAGGAATGGAACTCTGGATTCTTACACAATGCATTTTTTTGTTATGAATTTAG